GCTTGAACATGAATAACCCCCTTTGGTATTCTCCGTGTATTTTTACGTAAACCAATACGTCCATTCTTACGCGAACCAATTCTCGGTATAGCTTTTGCCATATTTTTTCATCTCATAAATATGAGTCAGAGATATATGGATATATCCATTTCGTGTCAAAAAAGAGCCCCCCTTTTTTACTTTTACATCAGGTGTTTTAACAAGTCTGATTATCCTTGTCTTTGTTTATGTCTTGGGTTGGAACAAATTACTATAATCCGTCCCCGCCTACGGATTAGTCGACATTTTTCACAAATTTTACGAACAGAAGCTCTTATTTTCATATTTGGCATTCCTCATTTTAATTCTGAATCTACTTTTTGGAAGAAAATAGGTTTCTTGAAATTTTTCATCTCGAATCATATTCCCACGAAAGAAATGTTGAAGTTGATAAAAACACCTAATCTTTCGAATCCTTATTGCGAAGTCGATAAATTATACGTCCTCTGGTTGAATCATAACGACTTACTTCAATTTTTACTCTATCGCCTGGTAGTATCCGTATAAAACTACGTCGGATCTTTCCTGAAACATAACCTAGAATTATATCTTGATTATCTAAGCGAATCCGGAACATACCGTTGGGAAGGGATTCAGTAATTAAACCTTCATGAATCCATTTTTGTTCTTTCATTCCAGGTAAAGCCTCCTTGAAGTATCAACTGATGGAGTAGGAACGATATTAGACAACCCGCCCCTTTTCTTTTTGTTTTCACAAATAAGAAGTTTCGGACCCAATTCGTATATTAGAAGGATTACCATATATAACACAAAACTTCTCCACCAATTCGTTCTAGTCGAGCCTCTCGGTCTGTCATTATACCTCGAGAAGTAGAAATAATTACAATTCCCATCCCACCTAAAATTCTAGGAATTCGTTGGTAATTCGAATAGATTCGTAGACCAGGCCGACTGATTCGTTTTAAATTTAAAAAATTTCTATAAGGCCTTTTCCTATTCCTTCTATGCCGTAGGGTTAAAACCAAAAAAGATTTTTTGGTTTCTTGATGTTTTCTCACGTTTTCGATAAAACCCTCTCGTAAAAGTATTTTAACAATATTTTCAGTGATATTAGTAGATGCTATTCGAACCACCCTTTTTCTATCCATATCAGCGTTTCGTATAGAGGTTATTATGTCAGCAATAGTATCCCTACCCATGGTGAATTAAAATTCTTGGTGCTCCCCAATTTTGATATAATCAACATGTTTTTCTTGTTTTTTACTTATTTGTTTATGAATTTAAATTAAAGGCATATGCATGAGACACAATCTACTATAAATTCTTAATCTCTTTCTTTCAAATACCTTACTATAACATAACCATATGATGGTCTTATCTTATTTTAAAAGACCTTACAATACCTCCGGAGCTAATGAAACTATTTTAGTAAAATTTAACTGTCTCAATTCCCGGGCAATTGCACCAAAAACTCGAGTTCCTTTGGGGTTTCCTTCTTGGTCAATGACAACTGCAGCATTGTCATCATATCGTATTATCATACCGTTATCACGTTTGAGTTCTTTACAAGTACGTACAATTACAGCTCTGACCACCTCTGATCTTGCTAGGGGCATATTTGGCACTGCTTCTTTGATCACAGCAACAATAACGTCACCGATATGAGCATATCGACGATTGCTAGCTCCTATGATTCGAATACACATCAATTCTCGAGCCCCGCTGTTATCCGCTACATTCAAAAGAGTCTGAGGTTGAATCATATCAGTTTTTTAGAATATATTCTTTCAATGCAAAGCAAAGAGTGAAGAAAAAAAAAAGAAATATTGTTTGTCCAAAGAAAGAAACCGGCACCCGTGGTTGTTTTTTTATCCCCAAGACCTTTTTCTTTTGATTCTTTTTATCCCGAAATAATAAATTGAGTTCGTATAGGCATTTTGGACGATGCTATTGAAATCGCCCTTCTGGCTATATTTTCTGTTACTCCACCCATTTCATAAAGTATTCGACCTGGTTTAACAACAGCTACCCAATATTCAGGGGATCCTTTCCCCGAACCCATACGTGTTTCTGCGGGTCTTACTGTAACCGGTTTGTCTGGAAATATACGTACCCATATTTTTCCACCGCGGCGTGCATTTCGTGTCATTGCTCGTCGACCTGCTTCTATTTGTCTAGATGTGATCCAAGCAGGTTCAAGTGCCTGAAGAGCGTATTTACCGAAAGAAATATGATTACCTCGATAAGATATTCCCTTCATTCTTCCTCTATGTTGTTTACGAAATCTGGTTCTTTTGGGGTTATAGTTGATGGTTGGTTCTGAATTCCATCTCTACTACAGAACTGGACATGAGAGTTTCTTCTCATCCAGCTCCTCGCGAATAATAAAATTTTCAAATTGTCTATTATTCATTTGTATATCTTGTTTTTTTAGCTAACTAAACATAAACATATTTCTATTTTAAATTTTTAAATATCGTATTTTTTTATGTTATAACGAATCTTTTTTTTGTTTTGCTTTTTATCCTATTGTATTGACCAAAAATTCTCAATTCAAGAAAATAAAGTTTTCACGGGCGAATATTTACTCTTTTCGGTGCTATTTCAGTTGTAGGGTTAACTCATGACTTTTCTTTTCCCAATAAATGAAGGAATTAGTCTCTGGTTTGTTTCGCCATCCCGATCAATGAGTCTGTTGTCAATAGATTTGGATTCACAGGTTCCATCGTTCCCATCGCTTCTTACTTAATGGTTAGGTCTGATTTCTACAATGGAGCTCATAATGAAATTTTTTGTTAAGCCAATTTTCTTAATCTTTATTAGCTCGAAGCTCTTATTTTTTTTTGTTCTATGAACAGATTCATTTTCTTTTTTATGAATCCATATTGATTAATGCTTTATTACACTGCTTTTTTATGAGATGACTCATAAACCTTACATATTGGATGGAATTTTATATCGCTGGTTTTGTTTGTTTCTCCCCTTCTTTCACCCTTCCATTTATCCACATCTTTCTTCTTCGCTTCACAACTTAGAATCAGATTTATTTTTCTTTTGTTTATGCAAAAAAGATTTCAGTTGCTACAGTGATATGACCGATATATCATATCTTGACTGGTTCTTTGGATCCAGATAATGTGAAGTGATGAGTTGGTTATTAGTTCTATAGTTATTTGTTTATACAAAGAGGCTGGTCTTTTTTTTTTCTTTAACCCTAACCCTAAAAAACCAACGAGTCGCACACTAAGCATAGCAATTATTTTCAAAGGGTCGATCTAATTTTTATTCAACCTTATAGAATTAGAATTGTTCATTTTGGTTTTATTTTGATTGAACAGAAAAAGGGAACGAATTTCTATTTTTTTGTTCCATCGCTGGATCGACGGGAAAGACAAGTAAAGGTTTATTATTACCCGTCTATAAATATCCAAATTTTTATGCCTAAAACCCCATAGATAGTTCGAACTGTATAAGAACAATAATCAATTTTAGCTCGAATGGTTTGGAGGGGAACCCTGCCCTCTCTGATCCATTCGACACGCGCAATTTCTTTTCCGTCGATACGCCCTGAAATTTGTACTTGAATTCCTTTTGTATCT